TTAATTAATTACTATAAAAAAAATTGTAAACGGTTCAATTAAAGAAATAAATTAATTACTATCATTAATTTATTAATTAATATATTAAATTATTTATTGTATATATATATATATTAATATAATAAATAATTGAAAAAATTAATATTAATTATATTATTATTTTATAATTTATCAAATTTTCAAATTTTATATAGCAAATTTGTATTTAATATGAATATTATGAAGAAAAAATAAAAGAAATTATTAAATGTTTAATAATGTTTATTAAATATTTTAATATATAAAAAAAAAAAATCTATATAATAATATTTATTATATAAATAAATTTTTATGGTTTAGGTAATTTATTTTGAATTTATTTTACATATAAATTTTAGTGGGTATTTTATTTTATTTTAATAATAAAATATTATTATTATTAGTAATTAATATTAAAAATTTAAGAAATTAAGATTTAGTAATATAAAAATTAAAAACTAATTTTGTGCCAGCAGTTGCGGTTAAACAAAATTTAAAATAAATTTTTTTAGTTATTAATTTATAATAAAATAAAATTAATTAAAAATTTAAATTATTAGGTGAAATTTTAATTTAATAAAAAATTAAATTTTTATTTATGATAATTAATAAATTTTTTTAAAAACTAGGATTAGATACCCTATTATGAAAAATTTAAATTTAAAATACTAAAATAGTAATTAATTTTTTATTGAAACTTAAATAAATTGGCGGTATTTTAGTTCATTTAGAGGAATCTGTTTAATAATTGATATTCCACGAATAAATTTACTTAATTTAATAATTTGTATATCGTTGTTAAAAAAATATTTTGAAATAATAATAATATTTAAAAATTTAAATTTAAAATTAAATCAGATCAAGATGCAGTTTATAATTAAGAATATAATGGATTACAATAAATTTATTTAAATGAATATGAATTTGTAAAAATTTATTGAAGGTGGATTTAAAAGTAATTTTATTTAATTTTTTAAAATGATTAAAAATTAAAATATGTACATATTGCCCGTCACTTTCATATATAAGTTGAAATAAGTCGTAACAAAGTAGGGGTACTGGAAAGTGTTTCTAGAATGTTCAAATTAGAGCTTGGAAAAGTTTTTCATTTACATTGAAAAGATATTAATATTTTAATTAATTTGAAAAATAAAAATTAATAATGGGGGTTATTAATAAAAAAAATTTTATTGTGTTAAGTTTTAAGTAGGGTTATTTGAAAAAATTTAATATTTTATAGTTAATTAGTATTGTGAAAGAATTTTGAAAATATATGAAAATAAATTTATTAAAAAGTAATTTTAATTTAATGTATCTTGTGTATCAGAGTTTATTAATAAAATAATTATTTTTAATTTTTTTCGAATTTAAAAGAGATAATTATTTATTAAAGTTATTGTTGCATAAATATTTTAAATAATTAATTTGAAATGAGATGTTAATCGTTTTTAAATATATCTAATTTTTTTAGAAAAAAATTTAATTTTAAATTAATTTAATAATTGATTTATTTTTTTTTATAATTTTATTATTAAATTAATTTTATATTTTAAGGGATAAGCTTTAAATTAAATTTTTATAATTTTTTTATACTTTTAATTAAAATTTTTATTATTTATATTGTAAGTAAATTTTATTTTATTATAAATAATTTTATATTTATTTAAAATTTAATTTAAATTTAATTTTTTATAAAAAAAAATTTTTTTAATTTAATAAAATATGATATAATGATAAAATTAGTATATAAATTTAATTTAATAAAATATTATTTATATTTATTAATTTTAAGGAATTCGGCAAAATTTTATGTCCACTTGTTTATCAAAAACATGTCTTTTTGATTTTAATTTAAAGTTTAATCTGCCCACTGATGAAAATTAAAGGGCTGCAGTATTTTGACTGTACAAAGGTAGCATAATCATTAGTCTTTTAAATGGTGACTTGTATGAATGATTGGATGAGATATAAGCTGTCTTAAATTTATTTGATAGAATTTAATTTTTTAATTAAAAAGTTAAAATAAATTAAAAAGACGAGAAGACCCTATAGAGTTTTATAAGTATAATTAAATTAAGAATATTTATAAAATTAAAATTATTTAAAATTTGTTTATTTATTTGATTGGGGTGATTAAAAAATTTAATTAACTTTTTTTAATTTTTAACATAGATAAATGATTTAATGGATCCAATTTTATTGATTGAAAGAAAAAATTACCTTAGGGATAACAGCGTAATTTTTTTTTTTAGTTCATATAAGAAAAAGAGTTTGCGACCTCGATGTTGGATTAAGATGAAATTTAAATGTAAAAGTTTGAGTGTTTTGATCTGTTCGATCATTAAAATCTTACATGATCTGAGTTCAAACCGGTGTAAGCCAGGTTGGTTTCTATCTTTTAGTAAAAATAATATTTTAGTACGAAAGGATCGAGTATTAAAATTAAATTTAATATTTAAAGAATATTATTAAAATTTATTTAAAATTAATAAAATTATAAAATTTGTTTAGTTTAATATAATAATGAATGATAATGGGATTTTTATTGTTAATAATAAAAATTTATTTAATTAATTTTAATTTATAGTATATTTAATTTATTAGTATACTATTTTGGCAGAGAAAATGTCATGATTTTAGAATTCATAAATATATAAAAATTTATATAGATAGTATATGTTTTTAGTTGATTTATTTCTTATTTTTATTGGTTTAATTATTTTAATTTTAGGGGTTTTAATTGGGGTTGCTTATATAACTTTATTAGAACGTAAGTTATTAGGGTATATTCAAATTCGTAAAGGTCCTAATAAAGTAGGGTTTATTGGTATTTTACAACCTTTTTCAGATGCTATTAAGTTATTCACTAAGGAACAAACATATCCTAATTTTTCTAATTATTTTTCTTATTATTTTTCTCCTATTATTAGTTTTATTTTATCTTTGGTTATTTGAATGTTAATTCCTTATTTTTTTAATTTAATTAGTTTTAATTTGGGTTTATTATTTTTTTTGTCTTGTACTAGAATGGGGGTTTATACTGTAATAGTTGCTGGTTGAGCTTCTAATTCTAATTATTCTTTATTAGGTGGATTACGGGCTGTTGCTCAAACAATTTCTTATGAAGTAAGTTTAGCTCTTATTTTAATATCTAGAATTGTTATAATTATGAGATTTAATTTATTTATGTTTTTTAATTATCAAAGTTATATTTGAATATTTATATTTATGTATCCTTTAGCTTTATGTTGAATGTCTTCTAGTTTAGCTGAGACTAATCGTACTCCTTTTGATTTTGCGGAGGGTGAGAGAGAGTTAGTTTCTGGGTTTAATGTTGAGTATAGAAGAGGGGGATTTGCTTTAATTTTTTTATCAGAATATTCAAGAATTTTATTTATAAGTTTTTTATTTGTAATTTTATATTTAGGGGGTTATGATATAACTTTTTTATTTTATTTAAAAATATCTATAGTTTCTTTTTTATTTATTTGAGTTCGTGGTACATTACCTCGTTATCGTTATGATAAGTTAATATATTTAGCTTGGAAAAGATATTTACCTATTTCTTTAAATTATTTAATATTATTTATTGGTTTAAAAATTTTTTTATTGATAATTTTTTTAGTATAAAATTAATAGAATTTTTATTCTTTCTTATGTTTTCAAAACAAATGCTTATTAACAAGCTCATTAATTCAATTAGTTAAAAATTAATTTATCTCAATATAATCTTATAATAGGATTTAAAATAAAATAAGAAAAATAAAAAATTGTTAGTATTTGTCCTGTGATAATATAAGGGGCTTCAACTGGTCGAGCTCCAATTCAGGTTAATAAGATAATAATTATAATTATTAATCAAAATATAGTTTGGTTAATTGGGTAAAATTGAATTCCTTGTATTTTTTTATTAAAAGTTAAAGGTAAAATAATTAAAATTAAAATAGATATAACTAATGCGATAACTCCTCCTAGTTTATTAGGGATGGAACGTAAAATTGCATATGCGAATAAAAAATATCATTCAGGTTGAATATGTACTGGAGTAACTAGTGGATTAGCGGGAATGAAATTGTCAGGATCTCCCAGTAAATACGGGTTAATTAAGGTAAGTATTACTAATAAAAATAATAAAATAATAAATCCTAAAATATCTTTATATGTAAAGAATGGGTGGAATGGAATTTTATCTAAGTTTCTATTAATTCCTAATGGATTATTAGATCCTGTTTGATGTAAAAAAAGTAAGTGAATTATTGTTATTATTAATAAAATGAAAGGTAATAAAAAATGGAATGTATAAAATCGTGTTAAAGTTGCATTATCTACAGCAAATCCCCCTCAAATTCAGTTTACTAATATAGTTCCTAAATATGGGATTGCAGATAATAAATTAGTAATTACTGTAGCCCCTCAAAATGATATTTGCCCCCAAGGTAAAACATATCCTATAAAAGCTGTTCCTATTAATAAAAATAAAATAATGACCCCTACTATTCATGTATATTTTAAATTAAATGATTCATAGTAAATACCTCGTCCAATATGGAGATAGATGCAGATAAAAAAAAAGGAAGCTCCATTAGCATGGAGCGTTCGAATTAATCATCCATAGTTTACATTTCGGCAGATATAATTTACTCTGTAGAATGCTAATTCAATATTAGCTGTATAATATATAGTTAAGAATAATCCTGTTAAAATTTGAATAATTAAACATAATGCTAATAAAGATCCAAAATTTCATCAACTTGAAATATTAGTGGGTGTAGGTAAGTCGACCAATGATCCGTTAATAATTTTAATAATTGGGTGAGTTTTTCGTAATGGTCTAAATTTGTTTATCATTAATTTATAAAGAGGATCGTAGGGGCCCAAAAAAAATATTAGTAATTTTTACTACTGCAATTAGAGTAATAAATAAATAAATAATTATTAATATTGTTATTATGTAAGTTTGTTGATTATAGAGTTTATTTAAATTAAATTTGTTTTCATTATTTAAAAATAAAATTATTTCCTTAGTATTTTCTATTTCTGAGTTATTAGATAAGTTTATTCAATTTAAGTTATTTATGTAAATAAAAGATATAATAATTCTAAAATAGATTATAATTGATAAAAAGGTTTTTATTTTTAAATTGATTGTAAAAAGTTCATTTGATGCAATTCTTGTTACATAAATAAATAATACTAATAATCCCCCTAAAAAAGTTAAAAATAGAATATAAGAAAATCAGTATGTTTTAATTAATATACCTGTAATAATACAAGTTAAAAGGGTTTGAGTAAGAATAATAAGTCCTATAGATAATGGGTGATTTAAGAAAATTATAGTTATTGATATTGTTATTATTATTAAAGAGATCAGAAGCTTTGTTATCTCAAATACAAAGAATAGTTTAAATAAAATAATAATTTTGGAGATTATTGATAAAGAATTTCTTTTTCTTTGAAGTTTTTAATGAAAAATTCATAATTTTGGTTTACAAGACCAATGTTTTTTTAAACTATAAAAACATTATTAATGAAAATTATTATAAATATATGATTGATTTTTATATTAATATATATCGTAGGTAATTTAATTTTTGTATCTAAACATAAGCATTTATTAATTGTATTATTAAGATTAGAATTTATTGTGTTAAGAATTTTTTTTTTTATGTTGGTAATATTAAATTTTATTGAAAATGATATGTATTTATTAATAGTTTTTTTAGTTTTTTCTGTTTGTGAAGGTTCTTTAGGTCTTTCAATTTTAGTTTCAATAATTCGTACTCATGGTAATGATTATTTTCAAAGATTTAGATTATTATAATAATAATAATTTATAAATTAATTTATGATAAAATTTTTATTTATAATAATTTTTATAATTCCTTTATGTTTTATTAAAAAAATATTTTGATTGGTTCAAATATTATTCTTTTTTATAATGGTTATAATAATAAATTTAAATATTAGATTTATTTATTTTTCTAATATTAGATATATATATTCTTGTGATATAATTTCTTTTGGTTTAATTTTATTAAGAGTATGAATTTGTGGGTTGATGATTATAGCCAGAGAAAATTTATTAAAGATAAATTTTTATTTTAATTTTTTTTTATTTAATATTATATTTTTATTAATTATATTATATATAACTTTTAGATCTATAAATTTATTTATATTTTATTTATTTTTTGAGGGGAGTTTAATTCCTACTTTGATGTTAATTATTGGGTGGGGGTATCAACCTGAACGAATTCAAGCTGGTATATATTTATTATTTTATACTTTATTTGCATCATTACCTTTGTTGTTGGGAATTTTTTATATTTATTTAAATATTGACACAATATATATATACATATTAAAATTTTATAATATAAATTATTATTTATTATATATTTGTATAGTTCTTGCCTTTTTAGTAAAAATACCTATATATTTTGTTCATTTATGATTACCTAAAGCTCATGTTGAAGCTCCTGTTTCAGGTTCAATAATTTTAGCTGGGGTTATATTAAAGTTAGGGGGGTATGGAATATTACGTGTTTTAATTTTTTTACAGATAATTAATATAAAATTAAATTATTTATGGATTGTAATTAGATTATTAGGGGGATTTTATATTTCATTAAAGTGTTTTTCTCAAGTAGATGTAAAATCTTTAATTGCTTATTCATCTGTCGCTCATATAAGATTAGTTATTGGGGGTATTATAGTAATAAATTATTGAGGATTTATAGGGGCTTATATTTTAATAATTGGTCATGGTTTATGTTCTTCAGGTATATTTTGTTTAGCTAATATTAATTATGAGCGATTAAGTAGACGAAGAATTTTTATTAATAAGGGTATAATAAATTTTATACCTTCTATGAGATTATGATGATTTTTATTAATATCTTCTAATATAGCTGCCCCCCCATCTTTAAATTTATTAGGGGAAATTAGTTTAATTAATAGATTAATGAGTTGATCTTGAATTTCTATAATTATATTAATATTAATTTCTTTTTTTAGAGCGGGGTATAGTCTTTATTTATACTCTTATACACAACATGGGGGGTATTATATAGGATTATATAGATTTTATTCTGGGGTTTCTCGTGAATATTTATTATTATTATTACATTGATTACCTTTAAATTTTATAATTTTAAAGGTTGATTATGGTATAATTTGGTTTTATTTAAATAATTTAATTATAAAATATTGATTTGTGGAGTCAAAAATATGATAAAATTCATTTTAAATTATTAATAAAGTTAATTATTCAATTTGTTTTCTTTCTTTCTTTTTTTTATTTTTATTAATATTTTTAAATTTTATATTTATAATTTATTTTATAATAAATAATTTAGTTATTTTTTTAGAGTGGGAAATTATTTCTTTAAATTCTATGAATATTGTAATATCTATTTTATTAGATTGAATATCTTTTTTATTTATAATATATGTTTTATTAATTTCTTCAGTAGTTATTTATTATAGAAAAAGATATATAAGATCTGAGATAAATTTAAGTCGATTTATTATTTTAGTGTTATTATTTGTATTTTCCATGATTTTATTAATTATTAGTCCTAATATTATTAGAATTTTATTAGGATGGGATGGTTTAGGTTTAGTTTCTTATTGTTTAGTAATTTATTATCAAAATTTAAAATCTTATAATGCTGGAATATTAACTGCCCTATCAAACCGAGTTGGGGATGTTTTTATTTTAATAGTAATTGCTTGAATAATAAACTATGGGAGATGAAATTATATTTTTTATTTAAATTTTATAAGAAATGATTTTGAAATAATAATAATTGGTACAATAGTAATTATAGCAGCAATAACTAAAAGAGCTCAAATTCCTTTTAGTTCTTGACTACCAGCTGCTATAGCTGCTCCTACCCCTGTTTCAGCTTTAGTTCACTCATCTACTTTAGTAACAGCGGGTGTTTATTTATTAATTCGATTTAATATATTATTAGTAGATGTTTTTTTTTTTAAAATTTTATTATTGTTATCTGGATTGACAATATTTATGGCGGGAATTTCGGCTAATTATGAGTTTGATTTAAAAAAAATTATTGCTTTATCAACTTTAAGTCAATTAGGTTTAATAATAAGAATTTTAAGTATGGGATTTCCTGATTTAGCTTTTTTTCATTTATTAACTCATGCAGTATTTAAAGCTTTATTATTTATATGTGCTGGAGTTATTATTCATATAATAAGAGATATACAAGATATTCGATTTATAGGGGGGATTAGTTATTATATTCCTATAACTTCATTATGTTTAAATATTTCTAATATAGCTTTATGTGGGATTCCCTTTTTAGCTGGGTTTTACTCTAAAGATATAATTTTAGAAATAATTAGATTTAGAAATTTAAATTTATTAATTTTTTTTTTATATTATATTTCAACAGGATTAACAGTTTTTTATACTTTACGATTAATTTTTTATTTAATAGTAAATGATTTTAATTTAATTTGTATTTTTAATTTATATGATGAGGATTATACTATGCTAAAAAGAATGTTTGTTTTATTATTTATGAGAGTGATTAGTGGGAGATTTTTAAGATGAATAATTTTTCCTTACCCCTATATAATTTATTTACCCTTTAATATAAAAATAATAGTAATTTATGTTAGATTATTAGGGGGTATTTTAGGTTATTTAGTAAGAAACATAAAAATTTATTCTTTAAATAAATTTTTATGTTTTTATAATTTAAGAAATTTTTTATGTTTAATATGATTTATGCCTGGCCTATCTACTTACGGGATTAGCTATAATTTTTTAAATTTTAGTCAAAACTTATTAAAAAATATTGATTTTGGTTGGAGAGAAATATATAGTGGGCAGGGGATAGTTAATGTTATAAAAAATTATTCAATTTTTTATAATATTTTACAAATAAATAATTTTAAAATTTATTTATTTAGATTTATTTTATGAATATTAATTTTTTTAATAATATTATTAATTTTATAAGGATTTAAATAGCTTATAAATAGAGTGTAATATTGAAGATATTAAGGAGATTATTTAATCTTTAAATAAATTAATTTATAAAAAAAAGGATTTTATTTTTACAATGAAAATGTAAAGTTTTATTTAAACTATATAAATAGAAATATTAATGGAATTTAACCACTAAAAATTAAGTTAGCAGCTTGATTTTAATCTTTATATTTCTTTAAATTGATATTTAATTGGAATAAGAATTCAATTTTATCATTAACAGTGATATACCTCAATTTTGGTTTCAATTAATAATTAAATAAGGAGTAATAAACTCTTTCTTTTAAGTCGAAATTAAATGCAGTGATTGCTTCTTATTTATTAGATTTTGATTTTAAGATAAATTGATTTTTCAATATTTTTTGATTGCAAATCAAATATTTTATTTTAAATTATAATCCTTAATTAGTTCAGTTTAGTATGTTTTGGTTTCATTCATGGTATAATCCTATAATTAAAATAATTAAAAAAAAAAATCTAATTTTAGTTCAAATAATAAAGTTTGTTATTTTAAATAGTGGGATAATAGGAAAAATTAAAGCAATTTCTACATCAAAAATTAAAAAAATTACTGTAATTAAAAAAAAGTGTAATGAAAATGGAATTCGTGCTGAAGATTTAGGGTCAAATCCACATTCAAATGGGGAACATTTTTCTCGATCTATAAATGATTTTTTTGATAGAATTATTGAGAGTATTATTATAATATTTGAAATTATTATAATTAAAAAGGTAATAGAGAATATTAATGTCATTATTTATATTAAAATATTTTAAACTTTTTGATTGGAAGTCAAATATACTAATTATATTATATAAATAGTTAATTTCCTCATCAATAGATGGAGATGTATAAAAATAATCATACAACATCTACAAAATGTCAATATCAGGCTGCTGCTTCAAATCCAAAATGGTGGTTTCTTGAGAAGTGATTATTTAATCTTCGATTAAAACAAACAATTAAAAAGATAGTTCCAATCATTACATGTAATCCATGAAATCCTGTTGCTATAAAAAAAGTAGACCCATAAATTCTATCAGCGATAGTAAATGGTGCTTCAATATATTCATAAGCTTGTAAAATAGTGAAATAAATTCCTAAACATACAGTAATAAATAATCCTTGATTAGTTTGACTATAATTATTTTCTATTATAGCATGATGAGCTCAAGTAATTGTTACACCTGATCTAATTAAAATGATAGTATTAAGAAGGGGAATTTGAAATGGATTAAATGGTGTAATATTTAAAGGGGGTCAAATAGCTCCAATTTCAATATTAGGGGATAAACTACTGTGGAAAAATGCCCAAAAAAATGAAATAAAAAAGAATACTTCTGATACAATAAATAAAATTATACCTCATCGTAATCCTTTAGTTACTAAAATTGTATGTTTACCTTGAAATGTTCCTTCTCGACAAATATCTCGCCATCATTGAATTATTGTTAAAATAATAATTATATAACCTAAAATTAATAAGTTTAAATTAAAGTTATGAAATCATTTTACTATACCTGTTACTAAAGTTAATACCCCAATAGCCCCCGTTAAAGGTCATGGTCTATAATCTACTAAGTGAAATGGGTGGTTTGAGTTAGTTGTCATTTATTTATAAAGTTTTTAATTTACTTCTCTAGAATATAATGTTCTTAAAATGGCAATAACATAAGATTGAATAACCGCAACTGCTGATTCTAAGATTAATAATATAATTTGAATTATTAGTAAAAAAATAATTAAATAATTAGGTATATTAATACCTGTAGATCTAAGTAAAGTTATTAGTAAATGTCCGGCAATTATATTTGCTGTTAATCGGACAGCTAGTGTTCCTGGTCGGATAATATTACTAATAGTTTCAATTAATACTATAAATGGTATTAAAATACTAGGGGTTCCTTGAGGAATTATGTGGATAAACATATGTTGGGAGTTATTAATTCACCCATAAATTATAAATCTAAGTCATAATGGAAGGCTTAAAGAAAGAGATAAAGTTAAGTGACTAGTTCTAGTGAAAATGTAGGGGAATAATCCTAAAAAATTATTAAAAAGTACAAATGAAAATATAGAAACAAAAATTATTGTTGATCCATAAAAGTAATTATTTTTTAATAAAGTTTTAAATTCTTTGTGTAGATTAGTTAAAATAAAATTTCATAATAATAAAAATCGATTAGGTAATATTCAAAATGTGTAAGGGATAAATATGATTCCAATAATTGTTCTAATTCAATTAATAGATATATTAAAAATATTAGTGGATGGATCAAAAATAGAAAATAAATTTGTTATCATTTTCAATTGAGGTTAATTTTATTTTTTTTATTATTAATTTTATTAATTTTATTATTATAATAGAAAATATAATAATTTATTATATTAAATATAATAAAAATTAAAATAAATATAAAAAAAGATATAAATCAATTAATTGGTATTATTTGAGGAATAAAAGAATATTACCTTAGTAATAATTTAAATTTGACATTTTTATGTTATATTATTTAACTAATTCTTTATTTCATTAGAAGTAATTGTTAATTTACTATAAAATGGTTTAAGAGACCAGTACTTACTTTCAGTCATCTAATGATGAATAATTATTAATTCAATTAATAAAATTATTAATTGGTACTCTTTCAATTACAATAGGTATAAAACTATGATTTGCTCCACAAATTTCAGAGCATTGTCCAAAAAATAATCCGGGTCGGTTAAGGAAAAAATTAGTTTGATTAAGTCGACCTGGATTAGCATCTACTTTTACCCCTAATGCTGGGACTGTTCATGAGTGAATTACATCAGTAGCAGTTACTATAATTCGAATTTGGTTATTTAATGGTAAAACAATTCGATTATCTACATCTAATAAGCGAAATCCATTTAAAGTAAGTTCATTTGATGGAATTATATAAGAGTCAAATTCTACATTGAAAAAGTCTGAGTATTCATATCTTCAATATCATTGGTGTCCAATTGATTTTAAGGTGATTAATGGGTTATTAAGCTCATCTAGTAAGTATAATAAACGTAGAGATGGTAATGCGATAAAAATTAAAGTAATAGCTGGCAAGATAGTTCAAATTAGTTCAATTATTTGACCTTCTAATAAAAATCGATTAATATATTTATTAAAAAATAAATTAATTATTAAATACCCAACTAAAATAGTAATTATAATAAGGATAATTAATGTATGATCATGAAAAAAAATAATTTGTTCTATTAATGGAGAGGCTCTATTTTGTAAATTAAGGTTAGATCATGTTGCTATTTCTAAAAAAAGGATATTCCTTTATATATGGGGTTTAAATCCATTACATGTAGTCTGCCATATTAGAAATAACTTAAAATAGGAAGTTCGTTATAAGAATGTTCAGCTGGGGGTAAATTTTGATATCATTCAATAGAAGATCTTATATTTAAAGTAAAAATTCTAATTCGTTGATTGATTATTGATTCTCAAATAATAATTAATATTATTATAATACCTAATAAGGATATATAAGATCCTAATGAGGAGATAATATTTCATGAAATATATGAATCTGGATAATCAGAGTATCGTCGAGGTATTCCAGCTAATCCTAAAAAGTGTTGAGGGAAAAATGTTAAGTTTACTCCAATAAATATGATTAAAAATTGAATTTTTAATATATAGGGGTTTATAGATAATCCGGTAAATAATGGATATCAGTGAATAAATCCTCCTATAATAGCAAATACTGCCCCTATTGATAATACATAATGAAAGTGAGCTACTACATAATAAGTATCATGAAGGGTAATGTCAATAGAAGAATTGGCAAGAATTACACCTGTTAATCCCCCAACAGTAAATAAAAATACAAATCCTAATCTTCAAAGTATAGAAGGGCTATAATTTATTTGTGTTCCATGAAGAGTTGCTAATCATCTAAAAATTTTAATTCCTGTTGGAACTGCAATGATTATAGTTGCAGAGGTAAAATAAGCTCGGGTATCAATATCTATACCTACTGTAAATATATGATGAGCTCATACAATAAATCCTAATAATCCAATTGCTAATATAGCATAGATTATTCCTAAACAACCAAAAGTTTCTTTTTTACCTCTTTCTTGGGAGATAATGTGAGAAATTATTCCAAATCCAGGTAAAATTAAAATATAAACTTCAGGATGCCCAAAAAATCAAAATAAGTGTTGATATAAAATAGGATCTCCTCCTCCAGCAGGGTCAAAAAATGATGTGTTTAAATTTCGATCAGTTAATAATATAGTAATTGCTCCAGCAAGAACTGGTAATGATAATAATAATAAAAATGCTGTAATTCCCACAGCTCAAACAAATAAAGGTATTTGATCAAATGATATATTATTTAATCGTATATTAATAATTGTTGTAATAAAATTAATTGCTCCTAAAATAGATGAAATTCCAGCTAAATGTAAGGAGAAAATAGCTAAATCAACGGATCTCCCCCCATGAGCAATATTAGATGATAAAGGTGGGTAGACAGTTCACCCAGTTCCAGCTCCATTTTCTACAATTCTTCTTGAAATTAATAAGGTAAGAGAGGGTGGTAATAATCAAAATCTCATATTATTTATTCGTGGGAATGCTATATCAGGGGCTCCTAATATTAAAGGTACTAATCAATTACCAAATCCCCCAATTATAATTGGTATTACTATAAAAAAAATTATAATGAAAGCATGAGCTGTTACAATGGTATTATAAATTTGATCATCCCCAATTAAAGATCCAGGGGTACCTAATTCAGCACGAATTAATAATCTTAATGAGGTTCCTACTATTCCAGCTCAAATTCCAAAAATAAAATATAATGTTCCGATATCTTTATGATTTGTTGAATATAATCATTTTCGCTAATTTATATTTTTATAATATTAAAAAATAAAATGGCTGAGGATTTATAAGCGATAAATTGTAAATTTATTTACGAGAAGTTTCTCTTTTATTAAGTCTTATATTCAATAATGATTTAAAATTGCAAATTTTAAGGAAAAATATAAAATTTTTAAGGCTTAAAGAAAGGAATCTTTATAAATAATTTTGAAGACTATTAGTTTGAATTAACTTAAAACCTTAAAAAAATAAAAAAGTTCTTAAGATAATTCCTAAAATAGAAATAATTGATATAAAATTAGTGAATAATAAAAAATTATTTTTAAAATAAGTTTTAAATCATTTTATTTTAATATAGTTAAATATTAAAGAGGAATAAATGATTCGGATATAAAAAAATAATATAATTAATCTTATTATAATAAAAATAAATCTTAATAAAAATATTTTATTATTAATTAAAAAATTAATAATAATTCATTTAGGTAAAAATCCAATGAAGGGGGGTAATCCTCCTAAAGATAAAAAATTAACAAATAAATTAATTTTAATTATTGAATTTATATTATTAATAAAAAGTTGATTAATAAAAAATATATTTAAATTATAAAATATAAAAATTATAATTCTAATTAATAATGAATAAGTAGTAAAATAAAAAATTCATAAATTTTCTCTGATTGTAATAGCAAAAATTATTCATCCTAAATTATTAATAGAAGAGTAAGCTATTAATTTTCGTAGTGAAGTTTGATTTAATCCTCCAATAGCTCCAATTATGATATTAATTATTATTATGATTAATAAAAAGTTATTATTTATATAGTAAGACAATAAAATTATGGGGGTAATTTTTTGTCATCTTATTAAAATAAAATTATTAAATCAAGATAATCCTTCAACAATATTTGGAAATCAAAAATGAAATGGTGCTGAACCTATTTTTATTAGTAAAGATGAGTTAATTATAATTGATAAAAAATTATTTAAATCAAAATTTTTTAATAAAATTATTTTTATTAAAATAGAAAATAAAAGATTAATTGAAGCAATAGATTGAGTTAAAAAGTATTTTAATGATGCTTCTGATATTAATAAATTATTAGAATTAGAAATTAGAGGAATAAAGCTTAATAAATTAATTTCTAAACCAATTCAACACCCAAATCAAGAATTGGATGAAATAGAAATAAGTGTTCTAAAAATTAAAATAAATATAAAAAATATTTTATTTGAGTTTAAAAAAATATAAAATAATATAACATAATATATTAAAGAATTAAAAATTCTTATTTTAATTTAAAATTATATTTTAGTGTAAGATGCACAATAGTTTTTGATACTATTAGATATAGTTTAATTCTATAAAATATAATAAAGGTAGAATTCTACTTAATTTATCCTATCAGAATAATCCTTTAATCAGGCACTTTATTAATCTTAAAAAAAAGGATTTCTTTATATTTGGGGTATGAACCCAAAAGCTTATGCTTAGCTTATTTTTAA